AATGATCATTCTTTTCTGAGTGAAGTAGAAAGTTCTTTTTATAGTTATCGGAATTCTAGTTATCTGAATCATGTATCTAAGAGTGACGATCCCCATTATGATCGTTACATGTATGATACTAAATATAGTTGGAATAATCATATTAATAGTTGCATTGACAGTTATCTTCGTTCTCAAATCCATATTGATAGTTACATTTTAAGTGATAGTGATAATTACGGTGACAGCTACATTTATAGTTACATTTGTGGTGAAAGTATAAATAGTAGTGAAAACAAGAATTCCAGTATAAGAACTAGCACGAATGGTAGTGATTTAACTAAAAGTTCTAATGATCTCGAGGTAACTCAAAAATACAGACATTTGTGGGTTCAATGCGAAAATTGTTATGGATTAAATTATAAGAAATTTTTTAAGTCAAAAATGCATATTTGTGAACAATGTGGATATCATTTGAAAATGAGTAGTTCAGATAGAATCGAACTTTCGATTGATCCAGGTACTTGGGATCCTCTGGATGAAGACATGGTCTCTCTAGATCCCATTGAATTTCATTCGGAGGAGGAACCTTATAAAGAGCGTATTGATTCTTATCAAAGAAAGACAGGATTAACTGAGGCTGTTCAAACAGGCACAGGTCAACTAAACGGTATTCCTATAGCAATTGGGGTTATGGATTTTCAGTTTATGGGGGGTAGTATGGGATCTGTAGTAGGCGAGAAAATCACCCGTTTGGTCGAGTATGCTACCAATAAATTTCTACCTCTTATTCTAGTATGTGCTTCCGGAGGAGCACGCATGCAAGAAGGAAGTTTGAGCTTGATGCAAATGGCTAAAATATCTTCTGCTTTATATGATTATCAATCAAATAAAAAGTTATTCTATGTATCAATCCTTACATCTCCTACTACTGGTGGGGTGACAGCTAGTTTTGGTATGTTGGGGGATATCATTATTGCCGAACCCAATGCCTACATTGCATTTGCGGGTAAAAGAGTAATTGAACAAACATTGAATAAGACAGTACCTGAAGGTTCACAAGCGGCTGAATATTTATTCCATAAGGGCTTATTCGATCCAATCGTACCACGTAATCTTTTAAAAGGCGTTCTGAATGAGTTATTTCAGCTCCACGCTTTCTTTCCTTTGAAAAAAAAATGCAATCAAGTAGAGCTTTAAGTTCAATTATTTTAATTGTGGCGAACAAGCAGTTAGTTTATCAAAATAAAAATTAGAAGAAAATGCTTTATTTTTTTTCGAGATCTTTTTTTTACCCATATTCCTGATTCTGATTACTAATCAGAAAGTTTCTATCAACAAGATATTGAAAGAGCGAATTCTTCTTTTCGCGACATTCCATTAGGCAAGGCAAATAAAAAGAATTTAATGTTCCCTTCTAACGTATGTATATATAATATAATTCAAATATAGATATATAGTCGTGCTTCTTTCTATATCTCCCAATAATTTTCATTATTACTAATAATCCCTGTTGGATCGTATTCTAACGAATCTTTCGGGAATTTTTAAGAAACTCTTTCTTTTTATTAAATAAAAATTTAGAAGACAAGAAAAAAATAATAAAAGAAGAATACTAAATAAATGGATTATCATACATATATTACATGTAGAAAAATAAAATGAATAAGTCCATTTATTTAGTTCTACATTCCTTGCACTTATTATATACTCAATTATTATATATACTCACTTATAGTATAATTATATACGAATTATAATTAATAACTAATTTTTAAATATATAATATAAGAATAACAGGTACAAATATTAAATCGAGGTACCCATTCTATGACAACTTTCAACTTACCCTCTATTTTTGTGCCTTTAGTAGGCCTAGTATTTCCGGCAATTGCAATGGCTTCTTTATCTCTTCATGTTCAAAGAAACAGGATTTTTTAAATCCGATGCGACCAAATCTCATCCATTTTTTTTTCAAGACTTAGACATGGATCATAACATGGATATCTATTTAGTAGAATATCGTATAAGATGTGCCTTCCTCCGAACATAAATTAAATGAAAAAAGAGCTCTTATGCATGCGGAAACATGATATATTGTTAAAATTATTATAGCTATTTTTATTTAAATAGATCAGGATCGGCGGATGTCTGAAATGGAAAGTCAATGTATCTAAATGGATGTAGATATCTATAGGGGATCATATGAAGAGGATGCTAGTATTTTAGATCTAGCCAATTCGATGAATTACGCCTAAAGGTTCACATCAGAATAGTGCTAGTTGATGAGAGTTACTTCGGAAACAAAAAGAGTAAAGTCAAATTTATTTGGGTTATTCTCTCAATTCCAATAAAATGCAACTGGATCTAGTATGAGTTGGCGATCAGAACATATATGGATAGAACTTATAACGGGGTCTCGAAAAATAAGTAATTTCTGCTGGGCCTTTATTCTTTTTTTAGGTTCATTAGGATTCTTATTGGTTGGAACTTCCAGTTATCTTGGTAGGAATTTGATATCTTTATTTCCGTCTCAGCAAATAATTTTTTTTCCACAAGGAATCGTGATGTCTTTCTATGGCATCGCAGGTCTCTTTATTAGCTCCTATTTGTGGTGCACAATTTCGTGGAATGTAGGTAGTGGTTATGATAGATTCGATAGAAAAGAAGGAGTTGTGTGTATTTTTCGTTGGGGATTTCCTGGAAAAAATCGTCGCATCTTCCTTCGATTCCTTATGAAAGATATTCAGTCCATCAGAATAGAAGTTAAAGAGGGTATTTCTGCCCGTCGTGTCCTTTATATGGACATCAGAGGCCAGGGGGCCATTCCCTTGACTCGTACTGATGAGAATTTGACTCCACGAGAAATTGAACAAAAAGCTGCCGAATTGGCCTATTTCTTGCGTGTACCAATTGAAGTATTTTGAAATGAACTGAAAATTCTTTCTCATCAGGAGGTAAAAATAAAAAAAAAAACTGTTTTTGTTCGCAAAAATGGTCTTTTCTTTTATATGTATTATGGAAATTCGTTCAACTCAATTCAGTAAGAAAACAAGTAACAAATCAAAATAATTAATAGATTCATCTCATATATCAAAACATTACATTTTGGGATAAAGAATTTATCTTTTTATTTTAGGTCCAATTTTTTGAATTGATACATTAGATACAGATAGATCATTTTTTGTGAATTATCTCTCTTTTCTTTTGTCAACCGACCTTTCTTTTTCTACTTATCTTTTCTTTTGGGCTTCTTAATGAAATAACCAAAAGATTGGATCTCTTAATTTTTTATTATTTCTTCATTCGAATTCGAAGTGGACTCTTATTCTCTTTCTATATTCTTTCTAGATTCAAGGACTAACCAATACAATAAATCACAAATAAAAAACAGGGAATAGATTCATAGGCTCGATACCTTGTAATAGAAGTAATAGAACTCATGCTTGATAGAAATATTAGATCGCATAGAGTCGACAAATGAGGTGGGTTCATTAAGAATTCACAGATGAAAACAAAAATGGCAAAAAAAAAAGCATTCACTCCCCTTCTATATCTTGCATCTATAGTATTTTTGCCCTGGTGGATCTCTCTCTTATTTAATAAAAGTCTGGAATCCTGGGTTACAAATTGGTGGAATACTAGGCAATCTGAAACTTTTTTGAATGATATTCAAGAAAAGAGTATTCTCGAAAAATTCATAGAATTAGAGGAACTCTTCCTGTTGAACGAAATGATAAAGGAATATCCAGAGACACATCTACAAAAGCTTAGTCTAGGAATCCACAAAGAAACGATCCAATTGATCAAGATGCACAATGAGGATCGTATCCATACGATTTTACACTTCTCGACAAATCTAATCTGTTTCGTTATTCTAAGTGGTTATTCTATTCTGGGTAATGAAGAACTTGTTATTCTTAACTCTTGGGTTCAGGAATTCTTATATAACTTAAGCGACACAATAAAAGCTTTTTCTATTCTTTTATTAACTGATTTGTGTATCGGATTCCATTCGCCCCATGGTTGGGAACTAATGCTTGGCTCTGTCTACAAAGATTTTGGATTTGCTCATAACGATCAAATTATATCTGGTCTTGTTTCCACTTTTCCAGTCATTCTAGATACAATTTTAAAATATTGGATCTTCCGTTATTTAAATCGTGTATCTCCGTCACTTGTAGTGATTTATCATTCAATGAATGACTGAAAAATGATCCACTGATATTAATCCAATTATAATCTTTGTCACTTTGTACATAAACAAAGCGTTCAAAATCATTTATATTTCTCCAGAGGATTTCTCCTATATTCCAGTAAACTTATTTCAGTACATAGCAGAATCGTGGATAGGGAACTATACTAGCAACCTACCTAATTTATTGTAGAAATTTTTGGCTCAATGATTGGACCATGCAAACTAGAAATACCTTTTCTTGGACAAAGGAACAGATTACTCGATCCATTTCCGTATCGCTCATGATATATATAATCACTCGGACATACATTTCAAATGCATATCCCATTTTTGCACAACAGGGTTATGAAAATCCACGAGAAGCGACTGGGCGTATTGTATGTGCCAATTGCCATTTAGCTAGTAAGCCCGTGGATATTGAGGTTCCACAAACGGTACTTCCTGATACTGTATTTGAAGCAGTTGTTCGAATTCCTTATGATATGCAACTGAAACAAGTTCTTGCTAATGGTAAAAAGGGAGGTTTGAATGTGGGGGCTGTCCTTATTTTACCCGAGGGGTTTGAATTAGCCCCCCCCGATCGTATTTCTCCCGAGATGAAAGAAAAGATAGGCAATCTGTCTTTTCAGAGCTATCGCCCCACAAAAAAAAATATTCTTGTGATAGGTCCTGTTCCTGGTCAGAAATATAGTGAAATAACCTTTCCTATTCTTTCTCCCGACCCCGCTAGTAAGAAAGATGTTCACTTTTTAAAATATCCCATATATGTAGGCGGGAACAGGGGACGGGGCCAGATTTATCCCGACGGGAGTAAGAGTAACAA